ACATTTTCCCTGTCACTTGTAGTGTGGGGAAGAAGTGGACTATAAGGGTATTACTGATTGAGTTGAGGAATCGTGCTATATCAATTGTTTTCTAAATCGTTCCGCAACGCGTTTTAAACTCTTTAGTAAAAGAGAATCTAAAGATCTTCATTTTTATTTTGAATTCCATTCTATTCGAATAAAGTAATATATTCTATAAATCATACTCTTTTGATCAAAGAGATATTTCACTGCTCCTTTTCTTTGTATTTTGAATCTGTATGATAGAAACCTTTTTCCAACAAAATTAGGGCGAATTTCAATCAACGGACTCTTAGCAGGCTTAGAGACGGATACGAAGGACGACCGGACCCTTTTTTTCTATTATTCTTTTTTCTTGAGATGTTTCTCTCTTTACTGTTCCATTACCGTTTACTGTTCAAAGAAGAATTTATTTTGTTAAGCGTATATGGACTTTCTATAAAAAATGGTTAAAGGTGGTTATAGGCTTGATGATTATCGAACAAGATATTATAGATAAGAGTAAAGTGAGTGACATATTGCACATTTAACGCGCCTTTAGCTAAATCTAATTATCTTATAGAAATTCTATTTATGCTTTATCGAATCTCATTTCATAGCATGGTTGAGGTGGTTAAAAATCGATGAGGCTTACTCTTCCTTTTCAAAACCCGAGAAGTGCTCGCGAAACTATTCAATCAATTTAAAGTTTGCTAATTATTTTATTACTATACACCCCTAATTGGTTTTACTTCATTGCTGGAATTCCTTTCTTTTGATAGATACCTGGATTCCTAGTTAAAATAATATAAAAATAGAATAATTAGAACCCTAAGACATAAGAATAAAATGATTCTTTCAGATTGATCAAAGCAAAAAACTATATTAATATTAAATAAATAAACTGGGATGATATAGCAATTCCATACATGGAATTGCTATCCACATAAGCATACACGAAGATAATATATTTAATCTATAATTATACTAATATGTAGATCGTATGGTAGAAAGATTCATCTATTTCTTTCTACTATACGATTTCTATACTGGATACTGGGAATTGTAGTCGTCTTATTTCAGTTAAAGTTTAAGACGCGAAATGCGTTTTCAGTTTATTTTCGTGAATTCTTGAATTAAACTAAGTTTACTCAGTTTAAGTCAAATTAATTATTTTGACTGACTGTTTTTACATAAATGATAAGTAAAAAGGCGGTAGGAATTAAAATGAATAGTGCAGTAGCAATAAATGCAAGAATATTGACTTCCATAATATAAATAAAAAATCAAATTTAACAATAACCCGGGATTTAATCCCATAGAGATGACAAGCCCCTCTCCTTTCAATTCAATGGATGAATTACCTCTCGATGGTTTTGAATCGAATCAATATCATGAATAACAATATCTGAATTCTGAAATGAATTCGTCGTCAAAAATGGAATAGTATAACATAGGAAGTTCGTTTAATCATACCGAATCCCAACTTAGATTCCTGATCTAAAAAAAAGCCCTTTTTTATCATTCATTTCTGTTCTTTTTTTTTTTTTTGTATTACCTTGCATCTCCCATGTATAATTATCCGATGAAGTATCATATGATCACCCTTCCCCATTATTAACACAGTTTCAACCTCAACTAAGAAAAAAACCACTCCAAAAAAATAGAGGATTCTATTCCATATCCATGAACCTGGAACAATCGATAAAATATATCTCGTCTTTCTTGAAATGCTTACTACAGTGCTAGCACTAATCGGACTAACCCACTAACATATTCTTTTCTTGGACGAGAAGTAAAGAAAAATAGAGTTTTGAAAGAATTGATTAATGTATATTGATTAATGTATTTAGTCGATCCGACGGGACTGACGGGGCTCGAACCCGCAGCTTCCGCCTTGACAGGGCGGTGCTCTGACCAATTGAACTACAATCCCCAGGAAATAAATAGGCGGTCTACCAGAAATTTGGATTCTTTTTTATCTCCGTATCGAGTATTTTGTTTTGTAAGGAGGGGGGTTATACCCCCCATGGTAGATTGGCGAATTTTTGGGCCGAGCTGGATTTGAACCAGCGTAGACATATTGCCAACGAATTTACAGTCCGTCCCCATTAACCGCTCGGGCATCGACCCACAAAGAATCACTTTTAGGCTTATTGGTAATCCATGATCAACTTCCTTTCGTAGTATACCCTACCCCCAGGGGAAGTCGAATCCCCGCTGCCTCCTTGAAAGAGAGATGTCCTGAACCACTAGACGATGGGGGCTACTTGCATAACCGCTATCATACTATGATTATAATATAAATATTTTATATATTGTCAATATAATGGAATGTTATGATTAAATAATAATAGAATGCTATGATTAAATAGCAAGGGATTTTTCACCTTTCCTACCTAATTGTAGAGAATCTTTTGGTTTGTGATTCATATTCATGAATTATTCATTAGAATTAGTATTCTTCACTCTATTCTATATATAAAGATATATCATTTCG